GTAATGGGTTACTCCTACAGCACGTCCTTGTATAATGCTCAAGGCTCTAGGCTGAGTAGCAGGAGCAACTTTTAGTTTGTTATGAGCCCAAACGATGGATTCAATGAGTTCTTGCCAATAACCACGGCCACTGAATAGAAACATTAAACTGAAAGCCCAGACAAAATGAGCACCTAAGAAGAAAAGACCATATGCAGATAATGAAGAACCATAAGACTGAATTACCTGAGATGCTTGTGCCCATAGGAAATCTCTCAGCCATCCATTAATTGTAATGGAACTTTGTGCAAAATTCCCTCCTGTAATATGAGTTACTACCCCTTGGTCGCTTATAGTACCCCAAACATCCGACTGCATTTTCCAACTGAAATGGAAAATGACTATCGAAATAGAATTGTACATCCAGAATAAACCTAAGAAGACATGATCCCAGGCGGATACTTGACATGTCCCCCCTCGTCCAGGTCCATCACAAGGGAAACGAAAACCAAGATTTGCTTTATCAGGTATCAAACGGGAATTACGAGCAAATAAAACACCCTTCAGTAGTATTAATACAGTCACATGAATCGTAAATGCGTGAATGTGATGGACTAAGAAATCCGCGGTTCCTAATGGAATAGGTAACAAAGCGACTTTTCCACCTACTGCTACTAACTCACTACCTCCCCAAGTTAAGCTGGTACTTGTTGTTGCACCAGGAGCTGTTAGGCTAGGTGCTAACGCATGGGTATTTTGTACCCATTGAGCAAAGATGGGTTGTACTTGTATAGCGGTATCTGAAAACATGTCTTGAGGACGTCCTAAAGCACTCATGGTATCATTATGGATATACAAGCCAAAACTGTGAAAACCTAAAAATATACATATCCAGTTCAGATGTGATATGATTGCATCGCGGTGCCTAAGGACACGATCTAATAGATCATTGTTTCGAGTAGTTGGATCGTAGTCTCTTACCATAAAAATGGCTGCATGTGCAGCAGCACCAACTATGAGAAATCCACCAATCCACATGTGATGTGTGAACAATGAGAGTTGTGTACCATAATCAGTAGCTAGATATGGATAGGGGGGCATGGAATACATATGATGAGCTACAATAATGGTTAAAGAGCCCAACATAGCCAGGTTAAGAGATAATTGAGCATGCCATGAAGTTGTGAAAATTTCATAGAGACCCTTATGCCCTTGTCCTGTAAATGGGCCTTTATGAGCTTCTAAAATGTCTTGAAGGCTATGACCAATGCCCCAGTTGGTTCTATACATATGACCAGCGATCAGGAAAAGAATGGCAATAGCTAAATGATGGTGTGCAGTATCGCTCAACCATAGACCCCCTGTGATTGGATCTAATCCTCCACGAAAACTAAGAAAATCCGCATATTTTGACCAATTCAAGGTGAAAAAAGGAGTTGCTCCCTCGGCAAAACTTGGATAAAGTTGAGCCAAAAGGTCCCGATTCAAGATAAATTCATGAGGAAGTGGTATCTCTTTAGGATCAACTCCAGCGTCGAGAAATTGATTAATCGGTAAAGATACATGAATTTGGTGTCCCGCCCAAGAAAGAGACCCAAGTCCTAGTAACCCCGCTAAGTGATGATTCAACATAGATTCTACATCTTGGAACCAAGCCAATTTTGGGGCAGCTTTGTGATAATGGAACCAACCGGCAAAAAGCATTAACGAGGCAAAAACCAATGCACCAATTGCGGTACAATAGAGTTGTAATTCACTAGTTATTCCAGATGCTCGCCAAATTTGAAAAAAGCCGGAGGTTATTTGTATTCCTCGGAAACCCCCTCCCACATCACCATTCAATATTTCTTGACCTACTATTGGCCAAACTACCTGGGCACTTGGTCCAATATGAGTAGGATCACTTAGCCATGCTTCATAATTGGAAAAACGGGCACCATGGAAGTACATGCCACTCAACCAAAGAAAGATAATGGAGAGTTGACCGAAATGAGCACTAAATACTTTTCGGGAGATCTCCTCCAAATCACTGGTATGACTATCGAAATCGTGAGCATCAGCATGTAGATTCCAGATCCAAGTGGTGGTATCAGGGCCCTTAGCGATTGTTCTTGAAAAATGGCCGGGTTTAGCCCATTCCTCGAAAGACGTTTTTATAGGATCCCTATCCACAAGAATTTTCACTTCTGGTTCCGGCGAACGAATAATAGTCATTAAGTCCTCCTCTTTCCGGACAACACATACAAAGAGACCTGCCAAGAGTCAAGTTTTTAGTGAACCTCTGAAAGATAGATATTTTCTTTATGATTAGTCCTTTTCTATCTATCATCCATCTCTTTTTTTGACTTATTCACTAGATAGTTATCCACTAGAGCAATTATGATATTGAAGTCGATCTGAGGCAAGTGTTCGGATCTATTATGACATAAGCATTAGGTGCCCAATGGACTCTTTCTATATATTCGAAGATACCTTCTCGGTATTATGAATAATCTGTTTTTTGCTCAACCTAGTGTTCAATGTTCAACATGCTGCCAGTTCTCATACTGGATGGAACAGGATCAAACCTACTTTATTGATATCTGAGGGTATCAAAACCTATCTATATAGATCTACTTATCTATATAGATCTACTTTCGATTTCTAGGATTTCTTTTTCGAATCCTTGGATTTCTTCTTTCCAAATCCTGATTTGGTTTATGTATCCATTCATTGATTCCGCGAAATGGAACCAATCTTCCCATTGCGTATTGGCACTTATTGGGTATAAAATAGATCTGCTTCTCTTTGTTCTTACGAATCGAGTTGTTCCGTTATTTTCAATGGAATAAAATCAATATTCACTCTTTCTGATACAGAATCTACTGAAAAAGAAATTTAGGTACACAGTATAGAATCTTCTTATTTCATGTAAATGAATGCGAGAAAATAAAGTGACATAGTTTCTATCTGATAAAGGGGTATTTCCATGGGTTTGCCTTGGTATCGTGTTCATACTGTTGTATTGAATGATCCCGCTTTCTGTTCATATAATGCACAGAGCTCTAGTTGCTGGTTGGGCCGGTTCGATGGCTTTATACGAATTAGCAGTTTTTGATCCCTCTGACCCCGTTCTTGATCCGATGTAGAGATATCATACCTCTTTTAGATTATGATGATACCTCTTATGTTAAGCATCCATGGCTGAATGGTTAAAGCGCCCAACTCATAATTGGCAAATTCGTAGGTTCAATTCCTACTGGATGCACACTAATGGAAACGTTCAATAAGTCTATCGGAATGGGCTCTGTATCAATGGGATCTCATCATCCATACAGAACGAATGAGTATAATATATTCATAGTCGCACATATATCGAATCGGGATCCACTAAGCCAGAAATCCAGTATTGGGTCGAACCCTTCTTTGGTGTGAAGGTATTAGATAGTCGTCCCCGGGAAAGGGTAGAAGAATGGGACCTATTATGGGACACGCAATGCATTACAGACGTATGATCATTACGCTTCCACCAGGTTATTCTATCCCACCTCTTCTAGAGATTCTAGAGAAAAGAACTTAACGAAAAATACTTCATAACATGGCAATACATTTATACAAAACTTCTAGCCCGAGCACACGTAATGGAGCCGTAGACAATCAAGTGAAACCCAATACACGAAATCATTTGATCTATGGACAGCACCGTTGTAGTAAAGGTCGTAATGCCAGAGGAATCATTACCGTAAGGCATAGAGGGGGAGGTCATAAGCGTCTATACCGTAAGATCGATTTTCGACGGAATCAAAAAGACATATCTGGTAGAATCGTAACCATAGAATACGACCCTAATCGAAATACGTTCATTTGTCTTATACACTATGGGGATGGTGAGAAGAGATATATTTTACATCCCAGAGGGGCTATAATTGGAGATACCATTGTTTCTGGTACAGAAATTCCTATATCAATGGGAAATGCCCTACCTTTGAGTGCGGTTTGAACTATTGATTTACGTAATTGGAAGTAACCAATTAGGTTTACGACGAAACCTAGAAATCGATCACTGATCCAATTGGAGTACCTCTATGGGATACACCTCAACAGAAAACTGTTGAGTAACGGCAGCAAGTGATTGAGTTCAGTAGTTTCTCATAGAAAATTATTGACTCTAGAGATATGGTAATATGGAGAAAATTGTTTGAAGCACGCACAGAACTGGAAGGGCCCCTTGTTTCAAAGAGAGAAGGACGGATTATTCACATTTCATTTGATGGTCAGAGGCGAATTGAAAGTTAAGCAGTGGTAATGAAGATCCCCCCAGGGAAAAATAGAGATGTCTCCTACGTTACCCGTAATATGTGGAAGTATCGACGTAATTTCATAGAGTCATTCGGTCTGAATGCTACATGAAGAACATAAGCCAGATGACGGAACGGGGAGACCTAGGATGTAGAAGATCATAATATGAGTGATTCGGAAGATTTGGATTCCACTCATGCGAGACTTCATTATACGATGAGAAGATCCATTTTTTGCTATATCATCATATACATCTAGAAAGCCGTATGCTTTGGAAGAAGCTTGTACAGTTTGGGAAGGGGTTTTGATTGATAAAAAAGAAGAATCTACTTCAACCGATATACCCTTAGGCACAGCCATACATAATATAGAATTCACACATGGAAAGGGTGGACAATTAGCTAGAGCAGCAGGTGCTGTAGCGAAACTGATTGCAAAAGAGGGTAAATCGGCCACATTAAGATTACCATCTGGGGAGATCCGTTTGATATCTCAAAACTGCTTAGCAACAGTCGGACAAGTGGGTAATGTTGGAGTGAACCGAAAGAGTTTGGGTAGAGCTGGATCGAGGTGTTGGCTAGGTAAGCGTCCTGTAGTCAGAGGAGTAGTTATGAACCCTGTGGACCATCCCCACGGGGGCGGTGAAGGGAGAGCCTCAATTGGTAGAAAAAAACCCTCAACTCCTTGGGGTTATCCCGCGCTTGGAAGAAGAACTAGGAAAAGGAAAAAATATAGTGATAGTTTGATTCTTCGTCGCCGTAAATAGAAATATTCCAAATCGAATTTTTCGAATTCCGGAAATGAAATAATGTGATGGGCGAACGACGGGAATTGAACCCGCGCATGGTGGATTCACAATCCACTGCCTTGATCCACTTGGCTACATCCGCCCCCTATCTAGCTAAAGGATTTCCTCTTTTTTCCATTCATCATTATTGTATTTATTTTGACCTCCATACTTAGATCGAGATATTGGAGATAGAATGCCAATCTTGAACATGTCAAATCAAAAAAAAGGATTAATCAGCTGTGATACGTGAAAAAAAAAGATTTGTAGCAAAAAAAACATTTGTCGCTAAGCATTTATCGGAAAAAATTCAAAAAATCAAAAAGGGGGAGGAAATAATAATCACTTGGTCTCGAGCATCTACCATTATCCCGCCAATGGTTGGCCATACAATCGGTATTCATAATGGAAAGGAACATTTGCCTATTTATATAACGGATTCTATGATAGGGCACAAATTGGGAGAATTTGCGCCTACTCGGACTTTCGCGAGAGATGCAAGAAAAAGTAACGATCATAAATCAGTAATGAAGAAGAAGAAAAAAAAATAGATAGGAATCAAACAAAG